GCCCTTCCAATTACGCATTTTGACCGTTTACTAACCCATAATCAAATTTTGGTAATGAAATATTTTCAACTTGACAATTTAAAACAGACTTTTGACATAATTCAATATTATTTAATGGATGAAAATCGAAGGATTTCGAATCCCGATCTATGCAGTAAAAAATTTTTGAATCCATTTTATTTGAATTGGTATTTTATCCATTGTCATTTTTGTGAAGAAAGACCCACAATAATTAGTCTTGGGCAGTTTATTTGTGAAACTTCATGTATAGCGAAACGCGGGCCCCACCTAAAGCCGGGCCAAGTTTTAATTGTTCAAGTTGATTCTATAATAATTAGATCAGCTAAACCCTATTTAGCCACGCCAGGAGCAACTGTTCATGGACATTATGGAGAAATCTTTTATACAGGGGATTCTTTAGTTACATTTATATATGAAAAATCAAGATCTGGTGATATAACGCAGGGTCTTCCAAAAGTGGAACAAGTCTTGGAAGTACGTTCGATTGATTCAATATCAATGAACCTAGAAAAGAGAGTTGAGGGTTGGAACGAGCATATAACAAGAATTCTTGGAATTCCTTGGGGATTCTTGATTGGTGTTGAACTAACTATAGCGCAAAGTCGTATCTCTTTGGTTAATAAAATACAAAAGGTTTATCGATCCCAGGGCGTGCAGATTCATAATAGGCATATCGAAATTATTGTACGTCAAATAACATCAAAAGTTTTAGTTTCAGAAGATGGAATGTCTAATGTTTTTTTACCCGGCGAACTAATAGGATTGTTGCGAGCGGAACGAACGGGGCGGGCTTTGGACGAAGCAATCTGTTACCGAGCTATTTTATTGGGAATAACAAGAACATCTCTGAATACTCAAAGTTTCATATCTGAAGCGAGTTTTCAAGAAACCGCGCGTGTCTTAGCAAAAGCTGCTCTACGGGGTCGTATAGATTGGTTGAAGGGCCTAAAAGAAAACGTTGTTTTGGGAAGTATGATACCCGTTGGTACCGGATTCAAAGAATTAGTACATCGTTCAAGGCACCAAAATAATAAAAAGAAAAATTTATTTGAGGGGAAAATGCAAAATATTTTGTTCCACCATAGAGATTTATTTCATTCTTACATTTCAAAGAATTCCCATGATACATCAGAACAATCATTTCTGGGATTTAATGATTTATAAGAGCGGATTCATCTCGTTTAACTAGTTTTTAACTAGTCTGTAGTTGATCCGGCCATTTGATAATTTAAATTAATTATAAATATAAATTAAGAATTAAGTAAGTATAATAAGTAAGTATAATAAGTAAGAAAAATAACCAGGAATGCAAATAGAAAGGAGCCCTGGATTGTGTCTCAATGGCCAATCTCCGGTAGAAGGGAAGGTTCCATCGGAACAATTATTTATTTTATTTCGGGGTACGTCGTCTCTTTAAAAAAAAAGAGAGAAAGTGTGGAGAGAAATGACAAAAAGATATTGGAACATCAATTTGGAAGAGATGATGGAAGCGGGAGTTCATTTTGGTCATGGTACTAGAAAGTGGAATCCGCGAATGGCACCTTATATCTCTGCAAAGCGTAAAGGTATTCATATTATAAATCTTACGAGAACGGCGCGTTTTTTATCAGAAGCTTGTGATTTAGTTTTTGATGCAGCAAGTAAGGAAAACCAATTTTTAATTGTTGGGACAAAAAAAAAAGCAGCCGATTTGGTAGCCCGAGCTGCAATAAGGGCTCAATGTCATTATGTTAATAAAAAATGGCTCGGTGGTATGTTAACAAATTGGTCCACGACAGAAACACGACTTCATAAGTTCCGGGATTTAAGAATGGAACAAAAAATGGGGGGGTTCAACCGTCTTCCAAAAAGAGATGCAGCTATGTTGAAGAGACAATTATCGCACTTGCAAACATATCTGGGTGGAATTAAATATATGACAGGTTTACCCGATATTGTAATCATCATTGATCAGCAAGAAGAAGATACGGCTCTTCGAGAGTGTATCACTTTGGGAATTCCCACGATTTGTTTAATTGATACAAATTGTGATCCCGATCTTGCAGATATCTCGATTCCAGCGAATGATGACGCTATAGCTTCGATCCGATTAATTCTTAACAAACTAGTATTTGCTATTTGTGAGGGTCGTTCGAGATATATACGAAAGCTTTGATTTATAATAAGAGAAAATGACTTTTGGACCTTTTTCGAATTGCTTGTACGGGTCTAGAATGACAAAAGAAAAATTAATGGGGATATTGTGTGATTTGTTGATATACAAAATATAAAATTTTAAAAAGCGACGAGTGAATCAAAATAATTCCTTTTCAAGTTCTATTTCTGTCAGAGGGCAATATGAACGTTCTATCATGTTCCATCAACATATTCTATGCTCTATCCGGTGTGGAAGTAGGCCAACATTTGTATTGGCAAATCGGGGGTTTCCAAGTGCATGCCCAGGTACTTATCACTTCTTGGGTTGTAATTGCTATCTTATTAGGTTCAACCGCTATCGCTATTCGGAATCCACAAACTATTCCGACTAGCAGTCAGAATTTTTTCGAATACATTCTTGAATTCATTCGAGACGTGAGTAAAACTCAGATTGGAGAAGAATATGGTCCTTGGGTTCCCTTTATTGGAACTCTGTTTCTGTTTATTTTTGTTTCGAATTGGTCCGGGGCTCTTTTACCTTGGAAACTGATACAGTTACCTGAAGGGGAGTTAGCTGCACCTACGAATGACATAAATACTACTGTTGCTTTAGCTTTACTCACGTCACTAGCATATTTTTATGCGGGTCTTAGCAAAAAGGGATTGGGTTATTTTGGTAAATACATTCAACCAACTCCAATTCTTTTACCTATTAATATCTTAGAAGATTTCACAAAACCTTTATCGCTTAGTTTTCGACTTTTCGGGAATATATTAGCTGATGAATTAGTAGTTGTTGTTCTTGTTTCTTTAGTACCTTTAGTGGTTCCGATACCTGTCATGTTCCTTGGATTATTTACAAGTGGTATTCAAGCTCTTATTTTTGCAACTTTAGCTGCGGCTTATATAGGAGAATCAATGGAGGGTCATCATTGAAATGTTTTTGATTTTGAAATAAGCTTTTTAGCTTCGATAAAAGCAAAGTAATACTAATATTAGGATATTGTTTGTTTTAAAAAAATTGGAATTGCATGAGCTTAAATCAATCAAATACTAAGATTGTTCTGCAATGATTCGATCTAATGAATTCGTGTATTTTTCTAGAATAATGAAATGAAAAAAGGAATAAACGAGGAAAAAACTTGATTCTTAAAAACTAAGGTGGTAGGGGAGCGAGTGGTGCCCTAGGTATTTCTAATCTAATGATTATAAGTCAACTTTTTTCGAAGACGTATTCTAGAATCTGATTGACTCTAAGATTAGGAAGAGTAGGTTTACATTATACAAAGCGGGTTTGTATATGTGATAATGGATTAGGTATATATGACCTAAGGGGAGATCTAATTTGGTTTATTGCTATGAATTTAGACGGGGATTTCATCAATAGAACTACTTCGGTTTCGTATGTGACTGGGAATTGAATAAGGAACGAAATCAAGAAAAAATAGAACGAACAATTCGGGACAAAGCAACGGACGAAGTAAATGTGTGTAACTTCACACCAGAGTTATGAGTTACTTCGCCTGGATCAATTTTAGTGATGAAAAATGGAGTTCTAATTCATTGGTTGCTTGTATCATTAACCATTTCTTTATTTTGGTGCGAGGAACTTCTAATGAATCCACTGGTTTCTGCTGCTTCCGTTATTGCTGCTGGATTAGCCGTCGGACTTGCTTCTATTGGACCTGGAGTTGGTCAGGGTACTGCTGCGGGCCAAGCTGTAGAAGGTATTGCGAGACAACCCGAGGCGGAGGGGAAAATAAGAGGTACTTTATTGCTTAGTCTGGCTTTCATGGAAGCTTTAACAATTTATGGATTAGTTGTAGCATTAGCGCTTTTATTTGCAAATCCCTTTGTTTAATCTAATCCTAGAAATCTAACTCAAAACTACATTTTTTTATTCCCCCACCCTTCCCATCCAAAAATTACCTCCTACAATTCCTTATATTAGTTAAGATAATGCCCAATTTCCAGGAAAGACATATTTTGGGTGGGGATGTTTGCATATCATCTTACTTTTTCCTTCCCCTTCTTATCTTAGTCCAATAGAACTGAAATGTTTCAACAAACACGGGTTATTTCACAAGTACCATAAGTCCGAGTGAGTATCTAATTCTCATTCGTAGTAGAAATTTAAAAAGTAAAATCTAGTTCTATATCGAATAGAATTTTTACGCTGTTTAGGTTTAGAAAGAAAATACAGGGGGGGCGAAGTGATCCAAAAAGAACTTTTTTGCCTTTTTTATTCTAGGGAGATCATATGAAAAACGTAACCGATTCTGTTGTTTATTTGGGTTACTGGTCATCCGCCGGGAGTTTCGGGTTTAATACCGATATTTTAGCAACAAATCCAATAAATCTAAGTGTAGTGCTTGGTGTATTGATCTTTTTTGGAAAGGGAGTGTGTGCGAGTTGTTTTTTTTTTCAAAAAAGGGGCTGGATCCGACCAGCTGCACCTTTTTTAGTTATAACAAAAAAAGTGCATAATCCCGCGAATTACTTCTGAATAATTTCAGAAATCATATGGAAGAACCATAGCATTTCGCGAGTTTTTGGTAAATCAATTTTGATTCTCTATGAACCAATAAAGTAGGTCCAATAGCATGGTTAAAGCGAAAACGTTTGAAATCCGGTGCAGTATGGTACTCTTTCTACCACTACGTTAATACACAGCTGGTTTTTACTATATTGGAATTTTTTTTTTCGATATATAACACTCATGTCGATAAACCAATTTGAACCATCTATTGTAAAAATGGGTGTTTTACCCACTTATTATCTACTGCTGACGTGATGGGATGACCTATGTATAAAATAAGGTAAGAAGATTTTTTGGATTTGAC